TTTTGGTTCATATTTCGTCGACCAATTCTTCCCAATTCACACCTTTGTTGAAAAAATTTTTTTTGTAATTCTTTACATAAAGATTCAGAAAATACTGGATCTCCACCAACACAAGCAAATTGTCGATAAAATTCTAAAATGGCATTTTCTTTTGACCCGATTTTTTTTTTATCCTTGTCATTTAGGAAAGACACGAAAATTTCAGGATAACAAACATTCTCTAGAATTTCGCTTAAATTCGAACCCATAGCTGATGATAGAACTAGAATAGATATTTTCTGTTTCCTACTTACACGAGCCCATATCCTTGCTTTTCTATCAATCTCTAATTCGAATCTCCCCCCCCAATCTGATATTATAGTGCCTGTATACACCGAAATTCCGTTAGGGTCCAATTCTGAACGATAATAGATACCGGGGCTTTGCAATATTTGATTGATTACAATTCGGTATATTCCATTTACTATAAAAGTTCCCAGAGAATTCATTAGAGGAATATTTCCAATAAAAATAGTTTGTTCTTGTATGTTCCGACAACTTTTCCAAATTAATCCCGCGGATACATATAATTCAGCAGAATATGTAAGCGATTCATATACAGCATCTTTTTCGTTTATAAAGGGTTCTAATAATTGATATGTTTCTACAAATAATTGAAATTCAATTTCTTGATCTGTATCCTCTATTTTTGGAAACTTAAAAAGCCCCTCTGTTAAGCCCTGATCAATGAATCTACAAAACCCTTCAAATTGTATCTGATTCAATCCAGGTAGTGTAGACATTCCTTCATTTTCACTCTCAAGCATTTTGAACTTCCCCGTGAATTTTATAGAAAAATATTCCATGATTTGCTGTCATTCTTCATCAAATCACATGAATCAATTTAGTAATAATGGAATTTCTGTTCTTTTTACTGAATTACATGAAATTGTACCTAACTCTGTGTATGAAATACTTATTTATGAAAAGAGGAATAAATAAAATCGAATTTTACACTCAACTTCGAAGGAAGGAATTTGCAACAAAACAAACGGATAGAATCGAAATTCTAATCTAAAAATGGAAATGAATTGAAAAATTCGACCTGGATTTTAAGGTTTTTTAAGGAATATCAAAAAAAATACATTCCATTTCTATCAGTATTAATTTCTATCATTATTATAATATTACATATTCCAATTCAATCGGATACCAGAAAAAAATGAATTCGGGATTTGTTCTGCTCAATGAGATAAGGATCTAATAATCCGAAACAATATAGAATTCATTTTTTTTAAACTTAACCTTTTTTTTTTTATTGTTCAAAAAAGAATTAGAAAAAGAGGAGAAACATTTTTTACTTTTTGGGGAGAATACGATTAGAGTGTGTAATAAGATTTGTATGTATTAATATAGATCTAACTCTAGCTATAGTTAGCTATCTATATCTATATATATAGATAGATAGAATAGATAGATCTATGTCTAACTTTATTGCAGTCATATCCGTTCGGGACAACACATAACACGTCGTGTTAATTTTTTTTTCTATTCAATCTATTTAATAGAAAAAATTGAAAAAAAGGAGGGGGCGCCAGAATTTTTTGAGAATTCCGTATTCGTATAGTATAGGTATTATATATATATATAGATAAGATACCCGATTAGATAATACCTGTGTAACAATTCAAATTTATGTTCTAGGGTTTACATATACTGACAGTTGCTGTTATAATTGGAATAGAGAAAGTTTTTTCAATAAAAAAAAGAAAGAAATATTGGTTAGTTATGTATCAATTTTTATTTTCTTATCTCACTAAGTATCTCATTAAGAAATGAAAAAAGGATATTCAAATATTCAAGAATTATTCATAAATTAATAGTTAACGGTTGCAATTTGTCCCGAGATTTTTTTCTTTTGTAACAGAAGGTGTAAGCTTGTTTTTTTTATTTCATGTTTTTTCAGTTCAATAAAAAAAAGGGGGATATTCTCATATATTTCATATAGAAATATATATACTGGCGGCATGGCCGAGTGGTAAGGCGGGGGACTGCAAATCCTTTTTCCCCAGTTCAAATCCGGGTGTCGCCTGATCGACAAGAGATTTGAAATATTGTATTACATTATATTTTTTTTATGCTTAATGTTTTCCGGTTTTACTTAAAATAATAGAAAAGAACTTTTGATATGTTCTAATAGAGTGGATTCTGGTTTTTCGTCAATGGCGTTAGCCCAGAATCCTTTTTTGACTCTGTACCAACAATTCCACTATTATTATAGTATTTTGAGTGAATAATCCAAAAGAAAAAAAAATACAAGAAAAATTTTTGAACAATTTTGGAACAATAAAGAATAAAAAAATTCCTTCATATTGATAGATAGGAGACAAAATTTACATGGATATAGTAAGTCTTGCTTGGGCTGCTTTAATGGTAGTTTTTTCTTTTTCCCTTTCCCTCGTGGTATGGGGAAGAAGTGGACTATAAGGGTACTAATAATTGAATTAAGGGATCAAAGTAC